GCTAACGTAGCTTAATCAAAGCATAACACTGAAGATGTTAAGATGGGCCCTAGAAAGCCCCGAGAGCACAAAGGCTTGGTCCTGACTTTATTATCAACTTTAGCCAAACTTACACATGCAAGTATCCGCACACCCGTGAGAATGCCCTTACAGTTTCCTGCTCGGAAACAAGGAGCTGGTATCAGGCACATCAATAAAAGCCCACGACGCCTTGCTCAGCCACACCCCCAAGGGAACTCAGCAGTGATAAACATTAAGCCATAAGTGAAAACTTGACTTAGTCAAGGCTAAAAGAGCCGGTAAAACTCGTGCCAGCCACCGCGGTTATACGAGAGGCTCAAGTTGATAAACCCCGGCGTAAAGAGTGGTTAAGGGAAAATAGAAACTAAAGCCGAATGCTTTCAAGACTGTTATACGTTCCCGAAAGTAAGAAGACCAATTACGAAAGTGGCTTTACTTTACCTGACCCCACGAAAGCTACGACACAAACTGGGATTAGATACCCCACTATGCCTAGCCCTAAACATTGACAATTCCATACATCTGTTGTCCGCCAGGAAACTACGAGCATTAGCTTAAAACCCAAAGGACTTGGCGGTGCTTTAGATCCACCTAGAGGAGCCTGTTCTAGAACCGATAACCCCCGTTCAACCTCACCCTTCCTTGTTTATCCCGCCTATATACCACCGTCGTCAGCTTACCCTGTGAAGGCCTCATAGTAAGCACAATTGGCACAGCCCAGAACGTCAGGTCGAGGTGTAGCGAATGGAGGGGGAAGAAATGGGCTACATTCTTTAATAGAAAGTATACGAATGACTGACTGAAATGTCTTTCCGAAGGAGGATTTAGCAGTAAGCAAGAAGTAGAGTGTCCTGCTGAATTTGGCCCTGAAGCGCGCACACACCGCCCGTCACTCTCCCCAAGCCCAAGAACTTATAATAATTAAAGACTAATCATTGCAAAGGGGAGGCAAGTCGTAACATGGTAAGTGTACCGGAAGGTGCGCTTGGGAAAATCAGAGTGTAGCTAAGATAGAAAAGCATCTCCCTTACACCGAGAAGTCACCCGTGCAAATCGAGTCACCCTGAAGCCCAACAGCTAGCCCCACATCTAAAAACAACCAATCATCATTTATACCCCCAAACACACTAGTGTCTTTTAAACAAACCATTTTTCCCCCTAAGTATGGGCGACAGAAAAGGGACTACGGGCGCAATAGAAAAAGTACCGCAAGGGAAAGCTGAAAGAGAAATGAAATAACCCAGTAAAGCTACAAAAAGCAGAGATTCTCCCTCGTACCTTTTGCATCATGATTTAGCCAGAAACATTCAGGCAAAGGGAACTTTAGTCTGACACCCCGAAACTGAGTGAGCTACTCCAAGACAGCCTATTAATAGGGCACACCCGTCTCTGTGGCAAAAGAGTGGGAAGAGCTTTGAGTAGAGGTGACAGACCTACCGAACTCAGTTATAGCTGGTTGTCTGGGAACTGGATAGAAGTTCAGCCTCCCGGCTTCTTCCCTCAACTTCGTCTTAACCCCTTACAGACCCCGAAGAAACCGTGAGAGTTAGCCAAAGGGGGTACAGCCCCTTTGAAACAAGATACAACTTTACCAGGAGGGTAAAGATCACAATAAGAAAAAGTAATATGTTTTGGTGGGCCTAAAAGCAGCCATCCCTGTAGAAAGCGTTAAAGCTCAGACATTCTACCAACTCCCTATTCTGATAATTTTTTCTCACCCCCCTAACCTTACCAGACCAACCCATGCAAGCATGGGTGTGACTATGCTAAAATGAGTAATAAGAGGGCCTCGGCCCTCTCCCCGCACGCCCGTAACTCGGAACGGACCAACCACCGAACCTTAACGGACCCAAAAAAAGAGGGTAATGAATAACAGACTAAATAACTGGAAAAACATTCAATCTTAACCGTTAACCCCACACCGGCGTGCCCGCTGGGAAAGACTAAAAGGAAAAGAAGGAACTCGGCAAACACATAAAGCCTCGCCTGTTTACCAAAAACATCGCCTCTTGCTGAAAACCAAGAATAAGAGGTCCCGCCTGCCCTGTGACTATAAGTTTAACGGCCGCGGTATTTTGACCGTGCAAAGGTAGCGCAATCACTTGTCTTTTAAATGAAGACCTGTATGAATGGCATAACGAGGGCTTAGCTGTCTCCTTTTTCAAGTCAATGAAATTGATCTCCCCGTGCAGAAGCGGGGATAACATCATAAGACGAGAAGACCCTATGGAGCTTTAGACACCGGAATAAATCATGTTAAGCAACCCCTAACATGGAACGAAACAAATGAAAATTATTCCATGTCTTTGGTTGGGGCGACCGCGGGGAAATAAAAAACCCCCACGTGGATTGGGGCTACATTGCCCCACAACTGAGAGCACCTGCTCTAGCTAACAGAACATCTGACCAATTAAGATCCGGCAACGCCGATCAACGGACCGAGTTACCCTAGGGATAACAGCGCAATCCCCTTTTAGAGCCCATATCGACAAGGGGGTTTACGACCTCGATGTTGGATCAGGACATCCTAATGGTGCAGCCGCTATTAAGGGTTCGTTTGTTCAACGATTAAAGTCCTACGTGATCTGAGTTCAGACCGGAGTAATCCAGGTCAGTTTCTATCTATGCTATGATTTTTTCTAGTACGAAAGGACCGAAAAAAAGAGGCCTATGCTAACAGTATGCCTCACCCCCACCTAATGAAGACAACTAAAGCAGGCAAAAGGGCATGCCCCCTTGCCGGAGATTACGGCATGTTAAGGTGGCAGAGCTCGGTTACTGCAAAAGACCTAAGCTCTTTCTACGGAGGTTCAAATCCTCCCCTTAACTATGATTTCAGTACTCATTACACACATCCTTAACCCCTTAGCCTTTATCGTCCCCATTCTTCTAGCCGTCGCCTTCCTCACCCTTCTCGAACGAAAAGTCCTGGGCTACATGCAACTCCGAAAAGGCCCTAACATTGTAGGCCCCTACGGTCTTCTACAACCCATTGCCGACGGAGTAAAACTATTTATTAAAGAACCCATCCGCCCCTCAACCTCTTCTCCCATCCTCTTTATTCTAACCCCTATGCTAGCCCTCACCCTTGCCCTTACGCTATGAGCCCCTATACCATTACCTTACCCAGTAGCCGACCTAAACCTAGGGGTCTTATTCATTCTAGCATTATCCAGCCTAGCCGTCTATTCCATCCTAGGATCAGGGTGAGCATCAAATTCCAAATACGCCCTTATTGGGGCATTACGCGCTGTAGCCCAAACCATCTCCTACGAAGTTAGCCTGGGGTTGATTCTTTTAAATGCAATCATCTTCACCGGCGGCTTTACACTCCAAACCTTTTCTGTAGCCCAAGAAAGCACCTGATTAATCTTACCAGCTTGACCCCTAGCCGCTATATGATACATCTCAACCCTAGCAGAGACAAATCGCGCACCATTTGACCTAACCGAAGGAGAATCTGAACTAGTCTCGGGGTTTAATGTAGAATACGCAGGCGGCCCTTTCGCCTTATTTTTTCTGGCAGAATACGCTAATATTCTACTCATAAACACACTTTCCGCTACATTATTCTTAGGTGCCTCCCATATCCCAACACTACCAGAACTAACAGCCACCAATTTAATAATAAAAGCTGCCCTCCTTTCTGTTGTATTCCTGTGAGTCCGGGCATCCTACCCACGATTCCGTTACGACCAGCTTATACACTTAATCTGAAAAAACTTCCTTCCCTTAACACTTGCCCTGGTAGTATGACATTTAGCCCTCCCAATTGCATTTGCCGGGCTTCCTCCAATACTTTAACCACGGAGCCGTGCCTGAAGTAAAGGGCCACTTTGATAGAGTGAATCATGAGGGTTAAATTCCCTCCAGCTCCTTAGAAAGAAGGGACTCGAACCCTACCTAGAGAGATCAAAACTCTCAGTGCTTCCACTACACCACTTCCTAGTAAAGTCAGCTAATTAAGCTTTTGGGCCCATACCCCAAGAATGTTGGTTAAACCCCTTCCTTTACTAATGAACCCCTATATCTTGGCCACCCTACTGTTTGGTCTAGGCCTGGGAACCACAATTACTTTTGCGAGCTCCCACTGACTTCTAGCCTGAATAGGACTAGAGATAAATACCCTCGCAATTATTCCTCTTATAGCTCAACACCACCACCCCCGAGCCGTTGAAGCTACCACAAAATATTTTCTTACACAAGCCACCGCTGCCGCTATACTTCTTTTTGCTAGCACTACTAATGCCTGACTGACCGGTCAATGAGAAATTCAACAAATAACACACCCTCTCCCTACAACAGTTGTTATTTTAGCACTTTCCCTAAAAATTGGTCTCGCCCCAGTCCACTCCTGACTTCCTGAAGTCCTTCAAGGGTTTGACTTAACCACCGGCCTCATCCTCTCTACCTGACAAAAACTTGCCCCCTTTGCCCTACTCCTTCAAGTACAAGGCACTAACCCCACCCTTCTTATTATTTTAGGCCTCACATCAACCCTTGTTGGAGGCTGGGGGGGCCTAAATCAAACACAACTACGAAAAATCCTCGCCTACTCCTCCATCGCGCACCTCGGCTGAATAGTCCTAGTTCTACAATTTTCCCCAACCCTAACACTTTTAGCCCTCCTTACATATCTCATTATGACATCCTCAACTTTCCTAGCATTTAAACTTAACAAATCAACTAACATTAATACCCTCGCCATCTCATGAACTAAATCACCCGCATTAACATGTTTGGCCCCCCTAATTTTACTCTCCCTCGGAGGTCTCCCTCCTCTAACAGGCTTTATGCCTAAATGACTTATCCTACAAGAACTAACCAAACAAGAACTTCCCTGCACAGCCACCCTAGCAGCACTCACCGCACTACTAAGTCTTTACTTTTATTTGCGCCTCTCTTATGCCATGACATTAACAATGGCCCCTAACAACCTTCCCGGCACCACACCTTGGCGCACCCTTCCCCACCAACTAACCCTCCCCCTTGCCACCTTAACAATATTAACTTTGCTTCTACTACCCCTCACCCCCTGTATAACGGCGTTACTGAGCCTGTAAGAGACTTAGGATAGCACCAGACCAAGGGCCTTCAAAGCCCTAAGCGGGAGTGAGAATCTCCCAGTCCCTGCTTAAGACTTGCGGGTCATTACCCCACATCTCCTGCATGCAAAACAGACACTTTAATTAAGCTAAAGCCTTACTAGACAGATAGGCCTCGATCCTATAAACTCTTAGTTAACAGCTAAGCGCCCTAACCAGCGAGCATCTATCTACCTTTCCCCCGCCTGCCGGACCGGTCAAAGGCGGGGGAAAGCCCCGGCAGACGTTAGTCTGCTTCTTTAGATTTGCAATCTAATATGTAACACCCCAAGGCTTGGCAAGAAGAGGAATCGAACCTCTGTATATGGGGCTACAATCCACCGCTTAAAACTCAGCCATCCTACCTGTGGCAATCACACGTTGATTTTTCTCGACCAATCACAAAGACATTGGCACCCTCTATTTAGTATTTGGTGCATGAGCCGGAATAGTAGGCACGGCCCTGAGCCTACTCATTCGAGCAGAGCTCAGCCAACCAGGCGCCCTACTAGGTGACGACCAGATTTATAACGTAATTGTAACAGCACATGCGTTTGTAATAATTTTCTTTATAGTAATACCAATTATGATCGGGGGCTTTGGTAACTGACTTGTCCCCCTAATGATCGGCGCCCCTGACATAGCATTCCCCCGAATAAACAATATAAGTTTCTGACTTCTTCCCCCTTCCTTCCTGCTCCTCTTAGCCTCCTCTGGAGTCGAAGCCGGTGCTGGCACGGGATGGACCGTTTACCCCCCTCTCGCGGGCAATCTAGCCCACGCAGGAGCATCCGTGGACCTAACTATTTTCTCCCTGCATCTCGCAGGGGTCTCTTCAATCCTGGGGGCAATTAATTTTATTACTACAATCATTAACATAAAACCCCCTGCCATCTCCCAGTACCAAACACCTCTATTTGTTTGATCAGTCCTAATTACTGCTGTCTTACTCCTTCTATCCCTCCCCGTTCTTGCTGCCGGAATCACGATGCTACTAACAGATCGAAACCTTAACACCACCTTTTTTGATCCAGCAGGAGGTGGGGACCCCATCCTTTACCAACACCTATTTTGATTTTTCGGCCACCCTGAGGTTTACATTCTTATCCTCCCTGGATTCGGCATGATCTCCCACATTGTTGCTTATTACTCAGGGAAAAAAGAGCCCTTCGGCTATATAGGAATGGTTTGAGCTATGATAGCAATCGGCCTTCTGGGCTTTATTGTCTGAGCCCACCACATGTTTACCGTCGGTATAGATGTCGACACTCGTGCTTACTTCACATCCGCCACAATAATCATTGCCATCCCCACGGGCGTAAAAGTTTTCAGCTGGCTAGCTACCCTTCATGGGGCCTCAATTAAATGAGAAACCCCTCTTCTATGAGCGCTCGGCTTTATTTTCCTCTTCACCGTAGGGGGCCTGACAGGTATTGTCCTGGCTAATTCCTCTTTAGACATCGTCCTACATGATACATACTATGTCGTCGCACATTTCCACTATGTCTTATCAATAGGAGCCGTATTTGCTATTATAGCAGCCTTCGTGCACTGATTCCCCCTATTCTCAGGTTTTACCCTCCACAGCACCTGAACAAAAATCCACTTCGGAATCATGTTTATTGGGGTAAACCTAACCTTCTTCCCACAACATTTCCTGGGCCTAGCAGGCATGCCCCGACGGTATTCAGACTATCCAGACGCCTACACCCTCTGGAATACTATTTCCTCTATCGGGTCACTAGTTTCCCTAGTGGCAGTCATTATGTTCTTATTTATCATCTGGGAAGCATTCGCCGCTAAACGCGAAGTTTTAGCTGTAGAATTAACTATAACTAATGTAGAGTGACTCCACGGCTGCCCTCCTCCCTACCACACCTTTGAGGAGCCTGCATTTGTTCAAGTTCAATCCCGCTAACGAGAAAGGGAGGAGTCGAACCCCCTTATACTGGTTTCAAGCCAGCCACATAACCGCTCTGTCACTTTCTTCATGAGACGCTAGTAAAAAGTCAATTACACTGCCTTGTCAAGACAGTATCGTGGGTTAAACCCCCACGCATCTCATTTACTTAATGGCACATCCCTCCCAACTAGGTTTTCAAGATGCAGCTTCACCCGTAATAGAAGAACTCCTTCACTTCCACGACCACGCCTTAATGATTGTATTCCTTATTAGCACTCTGGTACTTTACATTATTGTGGCTATGGTTACTACCAAACTGACAAACAAATATATTCTAGACTCCCAAGAAATTGAAATTATCTGAACAATCCTACCTGCAATTATTCTTATTCTTATTGCCCTCCCCTCCCTTCGCATCCTCTACCTGATAGACGAAATTAATGACCCCCACTTAACAATCAAAGCCATGGGCCACCAATGGTACTGAAGCTACGAATATACTGATTATGAAGACCTTGGGTTTGACTCATATATGATTCCCACACAAGACCTAACCCCTGGCCAATTTCGCCTCCTTGAAGCAGACCATCGAATGGTTGTCCCCGTGGAATCCCCCATCCGAGTCCTAGTTTCCGCAGAAGACGTACTTCACTCATGGGCAGTTCCCGCCCTAGGCGTAAAAATAGACGCAGTCCCAGGGCGCCTAAACCAAACAGCCTTTATTGCATCCCGACCCGGAATCTTTTACGGACAATGCTCCGAAATCTGCGGAGCCAACCACAGCTTCATGCCTATTGTAGTAGAAGCTGTTCCCTTAGAACACTTCGAAAACTGATCCTCTTTAATACTTGAAGACGCCTCGCTAAGAAGCTAAACAGGGTATAGCGTTAGCCTTTTAAGCTAAAGATTGGTGACCCCCAACCACCCCTAGCGACATGCCCCAGCTTAACCCCGCACCCTGATTCGCCATCCTAGTTTTTTCTTGACTAATTTTCCTAACCATTATTCCCCCTAAAGTTCTAGCACACACCTACCCAAATGAACCCACCCTTCAAAGCGCCGAAACCCCTAAAACAGAACCCTGAAACTGACCATGACATTAAGCTTCTTCGACCAGTTTATGAGCCCCACATACCTAGGCATCCCCCTAATCGCCTTAGCACTTAGTCTGCCCTGAGCACTCTACCCTGCCCCTTCCACCCGATGGCTTAATAATCGTCTACTAACCCTCCAGGGCTGATTCATTAACCGATTTACCCAGCAGCTTCTACTACCCCTAAACCCCGCCGGACATAAGTGGGCCGTCTTATTTATATCCCTTATACTGTTTCTTATTACCTTAAACATGCTAGGGCTTCTCCCATACACCTTTACCCCTACCACACAACTATCCCTCAACATAGCCCTGGCAGTTCCTCTTTGACTTGCAACCGTCATTATTGGCCTACGTAATCAACCAACCATCGCCCTAGGACACTTACTCCCAGAAGGCACACCTACACCGTTAATCCCAGTCCTAATTATTATCGAAACAATTAGTCTATTTATTCGCCCCCTTGCACTTGGAGTTCGATTGACCGCTAACCTAACGGCAGGCCACCTACTAATTCAACTCATCGCAACTGCAGCCTTCGTCCTTCTTCCCCTTATACCCACAGTTGCCATCCTTACAGCAATCTTGCTTTTCCTCCTCACCCTCCTTGAAATTGCCGTAGCAATGATCCAAGCCTACGTCTTTGTTCTTCTTCTAAGTCTTTACCTACAAGAAAACGTCTAATGGCCCACCAAGCACACGCATACCACATAGTTGACCCCAGCCCTTGACCCCTAACAGGTGCAATCGCAGCCCTCCTAATAACATCAGGCCTCGCTATCTGATTCCACTTCCATTCTACGACACTCCTGACCTTAGGCTTAATCCTTCTCCTCCTCACAATATATCAATGGTGACGAGACATCATTCGAGAAGGAACCTTCCAAGGACACCACACACCCCCTGTCCAAAAAGGCCTACGGTATGGTATAATCTTGTTCATCACTTCTGAAGTCTTCTTTTTCCTGGGCTTCTTCTGAGCCTTTTATCACGCAAGCCTCGCACCCACCCCTGAATTAGGAGGATGTTGACCCCCGACAGGTATTAACGTTTTAGACCCCTTTGAAGTCCCCCTTCTAAATACAGCAGTACTTCTTGCATCAGGAGTAACCGTCACCTGAGCCCACCATAGCATTATGGAAGGTGAACGAAAACAAGCAATTCATTCCCTTACATTAACCATCCTCCTCGGCTTCTACTTCACCTTTTTGCAGGCAATAGAATATTATGAAGCTCCCTTTACAATCGCAGACGGAGTTTACGGCTCCACATTCTTTGTGGCAACTGGATTCCATGGCCTCCACGTCATTATTGGGTCTACATTTCTAGCCGTTTGTTTAATACGTCAAATTAAATACCACTTTACATCAGAGCACCACTTTGGATTTGAAGCTGCAGCATGATACTGACACTTCGTAGACGTTGTTTGACTTTTCCTCTACATCTCTATCTACTGATGAGGGTCCTAATCTTTCTAGTATTAAAGTGAGTACAAGTGACTTCCAATCACCCAGTCTTGGTTAAACCCCAAGGAAAGATAATGAACCTTATTACAACCGTCATCACTATCGCAACAGCGCTATGTGTAATTCTCGCTATCGTATCCTTCTGACTACCCATAACCACCCCTGACCACGAAAAACTCTCTCCATACGAGTGTGGCTTCGACCCCCTAGGAAGCGCCCGACTGCCCTTCTCACTTCGATTTTTCCTAATCGCAATCCTCTTCCTCCTCTTCGACCTAGAAATTGCCCTCTTACTTCCCCTCCCCTGAGGGGATCAACTAACATCTCCCCTCACAACATTTCTCTGAGCTTCCACCGTCTTAGCCCTTCTCACACTAGGCCTAATCTATGAATGAACCCAAGGGGGGCTTGAATGAGCTGAATAAGCAGTTAGTTTAAGTAAAACACTTGATTTCGGCTCAAGAACTTCTGGTTAAAGTCCACAACTGCTTAATGACCCCCACTCACTTTGCCTTCTCTTCGACCTTTCTATTAGGACTTACAGGCCTAGCTTTTCACCGAACCCACCTTCTCTCAGCCCTACTATGCTTAGAAGGTATAATACTGTCTTTATTCATTGCCCTCTCACTATGAACACTACAACTAGACTCAACTAACTTCTCAGCCACCCCTATGCTACTCCTAGCATTCTCAGCTTGCGAAGCTAGCGCCGGACTCGCCCTACTTGTAGCCACCGCCCGAACCCACGGTTCAGATCGTTTACAAAACTTAAACCTCCTACAATGCTAAAAATTTTAGTCCCAACCCTAATGCTCATTCCCACCATCTGATTATCCCCGACCAAATGACTATGGCCCACAGCCTTACTTCACAGCCTAATTATTGCCCTTACAAGCCTCACCTGACTAAAAAATCTTATAGAAACCGGCTGATCCTCACTTAATCCCTATATAGCCACAGACCCCCTTTCAACCCCTCTTCTTATCCTCACCTGCTGACTGTTACCTCTTATGATCTTAGCCAGCCAAAACCATACAGCCTCTGAGCCCGTGAATCGACAACGAATATTTATTACACTTTTAACCTCTCTCCAAGTCTTCCTAATCATGGCCTTCAGCGCCACCGAAATTATTATGTTTTATGTTATATTTGAAGCCACCCTAATTCCCACCCTTTTTCTTATTACCCGATGAGGAAACCAAACAGAACGCCTCAACGCTGGCACCTACTTCTTATTTTATACTCTCGCAGGTTCACTTCCGCTCCTTGTTGCTCTCCTACTTCTTCAAAACAGCACAGGCACCCTTTCCCTATTAACCCTTCAATATGTAAACCCCTTCCCTCTATCGACCTATGCTGATAAACTATGATGAGCAGCCTGCCTCCTAGCCTTCCTAGTCAAAATACCACTCTATGGGGTCCATCTCTGACTGCCTAAAGCACATGTAGAAGCCCCCATTGCTGGCTCCATAATTCTTGCAGCCGTCCTTCTCAAGCTAGGCGGCTACGGAATAATACGAATAATAATTCTTCTCGAACCCCTAACAAAAGAGCTTTCCTACCCATTCATCATCTTTGCCCTCTGAGGGGTGGTTATAACGGGCTCGATCTGCCTCCGCCAAACTGACCTAAAATCCCTTATTGCATACTCCTCTGTAGGCCACATAGGCCTTGTTGTTGCCGGCATTCTCATCCAAACCCCCTGGGGCTTCACCGGAGCCCTCATTCTTATAATCGCACACGGACTAACCTCATCGGCCCTCTTCTGTTTGGCAAACACAAACTACGAACGAACACATAGCCGCACAATAGTCTTAGCCCGAGGCATACAAGTTGTCCTCCCTTTAATAACTTCATGGTGATTCATCGCTAGTCTAGCAAATCTAGCCCTCCCCCCTCTCCCCAACCTCATAGGCGAACTTATAATCATTTCCTCCCTAGTTAACTGATCTTGATGAACCCTAGCCCTCACCGGAGCAGGGACCCTCATTACTGCCGGTTACTCCCTCTACATGTTCCTTATAACTCAACGAGGGCCCCTCCCCTCTCACATTATCGCTTTAGACCCCTCTCACTCTCGAGAGCACTTACTCATAACCCTCCACCTCCTACCCCTTCTCCTCCTGATCCTCAACCCCGCACTAATCTGGGGCTGAACTGCGTGTAGATATAGTTTAACAAAAACACTAGATTGTGATTCTAGAAATAGAGGTTAAAACCCTCTTATCCACCGAGAGAGGCTCGCCAGCACCGGAAACTGCTAACTTCCCCCACCCAGGTTAAACCCCAGGGCTCACTCGCCTTGCTCCTAAAGGATAACAGCTCATCCATTGGTCTTAGGAACCAAAAACTCTTGGTGCAAATCCAAGTAGCAGCTATGCACACTACCCCCCTTATAATATCATCAAGTTTAGCTATCATTTTTATTCTCTTGTTATTCCCAGTATTAACAACACTCTCGCCTCGCCCTCATGGCCCCACATGAGCCCTCTCCCATGTCAAAACAGCAGTCAAGCTAGCCTTCCTCACAAGCCTACTCCCCCTCAGCCTCTTCCTCAACGAGGGCACAGAAACTATCATCACTAATTGAACCTGAATAAACACCCTCATGTTCGATGTCAACATCAGCTTTAAATTTGACTTCTACTCTATTATTTTTACCCCCGTAGCCCTATATGTTACCTGATCCATCCTTGAATTTGCAACATGGTACATACATACCGACCCCTACATAAACCGCTTCTTCAAGTACCTTCTCATTTTCCTTATCGCAATGATTCTGTTAGTCACAGCTAACAACATGTTCCAGTTCTTTATTGGCTGAGAAGGGGTAGGAATTATATCCTTCCTCCTCATCGGCTGATGATACGGACGGGCAGACGCAAACACAGCCGCCCTTCAAGCAGTCCTCTACAACCGAGTGGGAGATATTGGACTAATCTTTGCAATAGCCTGAATAGCTATAAATCTCAACTCTTGAGAAATCCAACAAATATTTGTTACCGCAAAAGACTTCGACATAACCTTTCCCTTACTTGGCCTCATCATCGCTGCTACTGGTAAATCCGCCCAATTCGGGCTTCATCCATGGCTGCCCTCGGCCATGGAAGGTCCCACGCCGGTCTCTGCCCTACTGCACTCCAGCACGATAGTTGTTGCAGGAATTTTTTTACTAATTCGGCTCAGCCCTCTAATGGAAAATAACCAAATTGCTTTAACTACCTGCCTTTGTTTAGGGGCATTAACCACATTCTTCACAGCCACTTGTGCCCTAACTCAAAACGATATCAAAAAAATCGTTGCCTTCTCTACATCAAGTCAACTAGGCCTCATAATAGTTACAATCGGCCTCAACCAGCCTCAATTAGCCTTCCTTCATATTTGCACCCACGCCTTCTTTAAAGCAATACTTTTCCTGTGTTCAGGCTCCATTATCCACAGCCTAAACGACGAACAAGACATTCGAAAAATAGGAGGCATACATCACCTAACCCCCTTCACCTCTTCATGCCTCACAATTGGCAGCCTCGCCCTCACGGGTACCCCTTTCTTAGCAGGATTCTTCTCTAAAGATGCAATTATTGAAGCACTAAACACATCCCACCTTAACGCCTGAGCCCTAGCCCTTACCCTTTTCGCTACTTCTTTCACAGCTATCTACAGCCTTCGCGTAGTATTCTTTGTTTCAATAGGCTACCCACGATTCTCCCCCCTCCCCCCAATCAACGAAAACTACCCCACTGTAATCAACCCCATTAAACGTCTAGCCTGAGGAAGCATTATCGCCGGCCTTCTTATCACCTCTAATCTTACCCCCCTAAAAACCCCTGTCATATCTATACCCCCTCTAATAAAACTAGCAGCCCTCCTTGTTACAATCTCCGGACTACTAATCGCCCTAGAACTAGCTACCCTAACAAACAAACAACACAAATCTACCCCCAACCTGGCCCCCCACCACTTCTCCAATATATTAGGCTTCTTCCCAGCAATTATTCATCGCCTCACCCCCAAACTTAACTTACTGCTAGGCCAATCAATTGCCAGCCAAATAGTAGACCAGACCTGGTTAGAGAAAGTAGGTCCTAAAGCAATATCCACCCTCAACTTACCTCTCATCACTACCACAAGCAACGTCCAACAAGGCATAATCAAAACATATCTTACCCTCTTCCTCCTATCGCTAGCCCTCGCAACCCTCGTCTTTGCCAACTAAACCGCCCGAAGCGCCCCCCGACTAAGACCTCGAGTCAACTCCAACACCACAAACAAGGTCAACAAAAGGACCCAGGCACTAATTACTAATATCCCTCCACCTAATGAGTACATTAAAGCTACCCCCCCAACATCCCCCCGAACCACAAAAAAATCCCCAAGCTCGTCTGCGGTTGTTCAAGAAGCCTCATATCACCCCCCTCAAAAAGCCCCAGATACCCCCACTACCCCTAAACTGTACACCAGTATATACCCTAAAACGGGTCAACTCCCTCAAGTCTCCGGATAAGGCTCAGCAGCTAAAGCTGCTGAATATGCAAACACCACCAACATTCCCCCCAAGTAAATTAAAAAGAGCACTAAAGACAAAAAAGGCCCCCCATGCCCCACAAGAACCCCACACCCTAACCCTGCCACCACGACCAACCCTAAAGCAGCAAAATAGGGAGAAGGATTAGAAGCAATCGCAACTAACCCTAGTACTAACCCAACTAAAAACAGAGACATTACATAAGTCATAATTCCTGCCAGGATTCTAACCAGGACTAATGGCTTGAAAAACCACCGTTGTTATTCAACTACAAAAACTAATGGCAAGCTTGCGAAAGACACACCCCCTCCTAAAAATTGCTAATAACGCATTAGTCGACCTCCCTGCCCCCTCGAACATCTCCGCCTGATGAAACTTCGGGTCCCTACTAGGCTTATGTCTAGCTACTCAAATCCTCACAGGCTTATTCCTTGCCATACATTACACCTCTGACATCGCCACCGCTTTCTCCTCAGTAGCACACATCTGTCGAGATGTGAACTACGGCTGACTCATCCGAAACATTCATGCTAACGGCGCCTCCTTCTTCTTCATCTGTATTTACCTTCACATCGGTCGAGGACTTTACTATGGCTCATACCTTTACAAAGAGACATGAAACATCGGAGTTATTCTACTCCTCCTAGTCATAATAACCGCCTTTGTAGGCTATGTATTACCCTGGGGTCAAATATCCTTCTGAGGCGCAACCGTCATCACCAACCTCTTATCCGCAGTTCCCTACGTTGGTAACACCCTTGTACAATGAATTTGAGGGGGCTTCTCAGTAGATAACGCCACCCTTACCCGATTCTTTGCCTTCCACTTCTTATTCCCCTTCGTCATCGCCGCCGCAACGGTAATTCACCTTCTCTTTTTACATGAAACAGGCTCAAACAACCCCCTTGGACTTAACTCAGATGCAGACAAAATTTCATTCCACCCCTACTTCTCTTATAAAGACCTTTTAGGCTTTGCTGCACTACTAATCGCCCTGACTTCCCTAGCATTATTCTCCCCAAACCTGCTTGGAGATCCAGACAACTTCACCCCCGCTAACCCCCTTGTTACCCCACCCCACATCAAACCGGAATGATACTTCCTATTCGCCTACGCCATCCTTCGATCAATTCCCAATAAGCTAGGAGGCGTTCTAGCCCTTCTTGCCTCTATCCTAGTACTAATAATTGTCCCCATCCTCCACACCTCCAAACAACGAGCCCTGACATTCCGCCCCCTCACGCAACTCCTCTTCTGAGCCCTCGTCGCGAACGTCGCCATTTTGACCTGAATTGGAGGTATGCCAGTAGAACATCCTTTTATCATTATCGGACAAGTAGCTTCCTTCTTATACTTCTTTCTTTTCCTTGTCCTTACGCCTTTAGTTGGATGACTAGAAAACAAGGCCCTTGAATGATCTTGCATTAGTAGCTCAGCGTTAGAGCACCAGTCTTGTAAACTGGACGCCGAGGGTTAAAATCCCTCCTACTGCTCAAAGAAGGGGGATTTTAACCCCCACCCCTAACTCCCAAAGCTAGGATTCTAAGCTAAACTATTCTTTGTTTAGCGACATTTACATGTATGTATTAACACCATACATTTTTATTAAACATATCAATAATGTTTCAGTACATACATGTATTATCAACATTACTAGGATTTCCCCATTCATTCATCACTTATTTAACTAAGATTTACATAAAGCATTAACTAATTAAGATACATAACTGAATTAATGACGGGCGAAACTTAAGACCTACCACAAAACTCATTGGTCTAGATATACGTGGACACACCATCCCGCCATACCTCAAAATCTTAATGTAGTAAGAGCCTACCATCAGTTGATTTCTTAATGCATACGGTTATTGAAGGTGAGGGACAACTATTGTGGGGGTTTCACACAGTGAATTATTCCTGGCATTTGGTTCCTACTTCAGGGCCATGTATTGATATTATTCCTCACACTTTCATCGACGCTTGCATAAGTTAATGGTGGGACACATACGACTCGTTACCCAGCAAGCCGGGCGTTCACTCCATCGGGCAAGGGGTTTCCTTTTTTTGGTTTCCTTTCACTTGGCATTTCAGAGTGCACACGGTAACAGCTGACAAGGGTGAACATTTCCTTGCGCGCGAGGAAATAGTATTCATGGTGGAAAGTCATTTCATAAAGAACCACATATAAGGATCTCAAGAGCATAAACTATGAATTTTACTCGTAAGATTTCTAAGATCACCCCCGGAGGCTTTTGCGCGTTAAACCCCCCTACCCCCCTATACTCCTAAGATGTCTAACACTCCTGAAAACCCCCCGGAAACAGGAAAACCCCTAGTAGTATTTTTTGTGCCTCAGCATGCATCTATTTACACTATTTAAAATCTTTTTTTT